CAAAAAAAGTAGGCATACGACGTACAAAAAGCTCGCGCCCTTCTTTATCTCTAAAGACGGGGTGGCCTAACCATCCAACAGCTATTCCATCCCCACTGTCCATTGAACCCGCTCTGAATAATCCCCCTTTTGCCGGATTATTACCAATGTAATCATAAAAAGCTAATTTTTCGGGAATTTTAGACCAAGCTTCCGATAAACTCAGATTTTCGGCGAGTCCGGCACCAACTCTTCGATATATTTCTTGCTGGAAGTATCCCTGATCCCACTGATAACGAGTGGGACCAAATAACTCGATTGGGGTAGTTGCTGAACCATACCACATAGTTCCAGCAACAACAAAAGCTGCAAAAAAAACAGCAGCGATACTACTAGAAAGTACAGTTTCAATATTGCCCATACGTAATCCTTTGTATAGACGTTGAGGCGGACGGACACTAAGATGGAATAGGCCCGCTAATATGCCCAGTGTACCCGCTGCAATATGATGAGAAGCGATTCCTCCCGGAAGAAAAGGATCAAAACCTTCCGCGCCCCACGCTGGGCTTACAGATTGTACTTTTCCAGTTAGTCCATAAGGATCGGACACCCATATTCCAGGACCATATAAACCTGTTACATGAAATGCGCCAAAGCCAAAGCAAGCCACCCCTGAGAGAAATAAATGAATTCCAAAGATCTTGGGCAAATCCAAAGAGGGTTTTCCCGTACGTTCATCACAGAATATTTCTAGGTCCCAATACACCCAATGCCATATGGCCGCCAAAAAGCACAAGCCAGAAAACACAATATGTGCACCTGCTACGCCTTCATAACTCCAAATACCTGAATTCGTTACAGTTCCTCCTGAAATACTCCAACCACCCCACGAATTGGTTATTCCTAAACGAGTCATGAAGGGTAGAACGAACATACCTTGTCTCCACATTGGATCAAGAACGGGGTCAGAGGGATCAAAAACCGCTAATTCGTATAGAGCCATAGAACCGGCCCAACCAGAAACTAGAGCCGTATGCATTATATGGACAGAAAGCAATCGACCGGGATCATTCAATACGACAGTATGAACACGATACCAAGGCAAACCCATGGAAATACCTCTTTATCAAAGAAAAATAGACACTATGTAACTTTATCGCATTGGAATATACTATGTACTTTTGAGCGGATTCTGTATGAGAAAAGGTTACTATTTATTCTATTCCGTTAAAAATAACGGAAGAATTCTGTTCGTAAGAACAAAGAGAAGCAGATCTATTCTATACCCGATAAGTACCAATACGCAATGGGAGCATCGGTCCCATTTTGTGGGAACGAATGGATGGATACTTGTTTATTATTAGAACGATCGACCCCTTCATTAAAATTTTTATTTATTCATTCTCTCTTTTTCTAAAAACCTTCCCATTTATGTATAAACTAGTAGAATAAACAGAAAAAAATGATGAAGACAATAAACTCATTCTTACGTTTCCATATTAAAGTGAAGTATAGTACTTCATTTTTTTCTTTAATTTAATGCCCATTGGTGTTCCAAAAGTACCTTTTCGGAGTCCTGGAGAGGAAGATGCAGTTTGGGTTGACGTATAGTGCGACTTGTCAGACATATTGGGTCATATGGGATTTACCCGTTTTCTCCCCCGATCGAGATATCCTCTGTTTCGCCCAAGAAATATTGTATTGATTGGTTCTTCAATCATTCGGAGCGTGAAGTGAAATTGGATCAATTTCTATTGAGGATCAATATTATCAATTAGAAGAATTTATGGTTGACTTGGACTAATAAAATTAAATATCCAGGCTCCGTTCAGAAAATACCAAACAAATTGGTAATAGTAATATATGTACAATTACCGCTTGTAGCATAGACGATTCGTAATATTTAATTAAATTATAGGAATGATCTCAAACTGACATGCCAACCGATATGATATGAATACATCGAATAGTTTGGGAGAGGCATAAAACGAATTAAAAAAGTCGTAGCAAAAAGAAATGGTACTGAGATTATTTGTCCTATATGTGCAAATAGAATTCGGATAGATCTTTCCCCGGAGTAGAACATGAACCTAAAAGAATTGAAAGGACCCATTCAGGAACAAGAAAATGACATCGTGATTTGAATCTCGACGAAACAATACATCAATAAAAGGTTAATACAAAAAATGAAGTTCAGTAAATTCTTTTTTTTTTTAGGAAAGGGAGCCAAAACTTATGTTTTTTTTTGAAAAATAGAAGAAAAACCCCCTTTATTTTCATTAGAAAAACAGAAATCTGTTACAAAAAAAAGAGATAGGATTGGAATCGACACATTGATTCTTTTTTCACAATTTTTTTGAACCGTATGCATCCAAAGATGCGCGTACGGTTCAAAAGGGATACAATTTTGTCCTAATCAACCGACTTTATCGAGAAAGATTACTTTTTTTAGGCCAAGAAGTTGATAGTGAGATCTCAAATCAACTTGTTGGTCTCATGGTATATCTCAGTATAGAAGATGATACTAGGGATCTTTATTTGTTTATAAACTCCCCCGGCGGATGGGTAATACCAGGAATAGCCATTTATGATACTATGCAATTTGTTTCGCCCGATGTGCATACAATTTGCATGGGATTAGCCGCTTCAATGGGATCTTTCATTCTGGTCGGAGGAGAAATTACCAAACGTCTAGCATTCCCTCACGCTTGGCGCCAATGAGTTTTTATTTGAAAAAAAAAGAAGAAGACTATGCCTTCGCCATATCGAATGTGAATAATATGAAAAATAGGTAATAATAGCATGGCACTTCGAGTTCGATATGAACAAACTAGTATTGTTTTTCCTAATATGAGATTTTGTATCGAGATAGTAGTATGAAACAAAGGTTATTCCGATTTGATCTTATTTGATCTTATGTGTCAGGAGTACATTTCAGCGTCACAAACTATTTTTCTTCCACACTGGAAGTCTCTTTATGATATTTACGTTACGAAAGAAAGAGTACGAAAATGAAAAAAAAAGAAACTTTGGGATTGCTAAATCACAGACGAGATAAATATAGAAAGCAACAGAACCATCATAGTATTTTTTGACTCCTACAATACGAAAGGAAGGGTGGTAAATGGATCATTCAACGATCTGGATCGGATGGATTCCTTTTTTTTCTTCGATAAAATAGAAATTGAAGAGAAGGGAGGAAGAAATGCCATTGCAGAGCCGTATGCAATGCACAAAAGATGCCTGTACGGCTGTTCCATTCTATTTGTTTTTTTTTTCTTCTTGTTTTTTTATCCCTTACTTTAGCCCAATCCTGCAAGATAGAAGAACCGTTCATGCATGATGTTATATCAATATTATCAGGGTCATGATTCACCAACCTGCTAGTTCTTTTTATGAGGCGCAAGCAGGGGAATTTATCCTGGAAGCGGAAGAACTACTGAAACTTCGCGAAACCCTCACAAAAGTTTATGTACAAAGAACGGGCAACCCTTTATGGGTTATATCCGAAGACATGGAAAGGGATGTTTTTATGTCAGCAACAGAAGCCCAAGCTCATGGTATTGTTGATCTTGTAGCGGTAGAAAATGAAAATACTGGACGTGTAAATACATGATTCCGTTTCAAATCAGAATTCGAATTTTTCGTGATTTGATATTGAATGGAAATAATTCATAATCATCAATCCTCAGGTTAAGATCGATCTAAACCAACCTATTTTATTATATATATGTATGATATGCCGACAATTAAACAACTTATTAGAAACACAAGACAGCCAATAAGAAAAATCACGAAATCCCCCGCACTTCGAGGATGTCCTCAGCGTCGGGGAACATGTACTAGGGTGTATGTGCGACTCGTTTAGATCATGAGTTCGAACAAACGAAACCATTTTTCCAGTACCAATCACCAATAGGATAGATAGAGGGGAAAAAGCCATTTTTACTATCTAAAAATGAGGATCTATCATATACCTATATTTTTTGTGTATGAAATTTATGGTTTCCATTGGTGCAAATCCAATCACCTCAATTTGAGATGAAAAGCAATTCCCCATTGGTAGCAAATAGTTATCCATTAAGCGGAGGAAATGGTACTACAAGAAGCAAAAAGGTTATGTTCCCTTTCTTGAAAGAACGGACTAACAAGGTCAGCTACCTAGCCAACTTTCATAATTAAATGCCGTCACTGTATGGATAGCCTTTTTTGTGAAAAGATCTATTACTGTATAATTGATTGGTAGAGCCAAAGAGAGTGAACTATACAAGTTTACAATAACATTTGATTAAATGAAAGAAGAGGCTCCGGTGTATAGAGAGGACCTTACCGTTTATGAAATAACCATAGAAACGATGGAACCCACTATTTTTTGCTTTTATTTATTTAATATCGTTATAATTTCTTATTTCTAGGTATTTTACCTGGAAGGATTGAAAATCGTGGTTGGGAAGGTCATAGTAGCAAAAGCCATTGGAATTTATATTTTATATATCGGAATAATCCGTTTTGTTATTAATCAACCGGGGGATAAAAGGATGACTGAAAGAAGAGAAATCAATTAGTTATTCATTCATTAAAGTGTAATTTGATTCAATGACCAGAGTTAGACGAGGATATATAGCTCGGAGACGTCGAACAAAAATTCGTTTATTTGCATCAACCTTTATAGGGGCGCATTCAAGACTTACTCGAACCATTACTCAACAGAAAATGAGAGCTTTGGTTTCCTCTCATCGAGATAGGGGCAGGCAAAAGAGGGACTTTCGTCGTTTGTGGATCGCTCGGATAAATGCAGCGGCTCGTGAGAAAGGGGTATTCTATAGTTATAGTAGACTAATACACAATCTGTACAAGAAGCAATTACTTCTTAATCGTAAAATACTTGCGCAAATAGCTATATCAAATAAGAATTGTCTTTACATGATTTCCAATAAAATTATGAAATAAAAGACATTATAAAATAAAGGCATATATAGGAATGATTGAAACCGAATTGCATTCCCCGGAGTCCGTTCTCCGGGAAGATAGAATAAAAAAAATTAAGATAAGATAAGTAGTAGAAATGAACGAACATCTTTCAAAAAAAAAAAAGATTTATTCTTTCCCTATTTGTTGTTTCTTATAACACAACAATCAAATCTGGATTTGAGGTTTTTCGAACAAAACATCAATCTGAGCTTGAATTCCGATTGAAGTTTTGAATCAATGGAAGAGTATATCTATTTATTTCTGGTTCTAGGACCGGTAGTTCTAGGGATTGACTCGACTCTCTCAAACTGTTTTTCATTATTAAGAAAAGGTAACAAAGATAAAATACGAGCTTGTTTTATAGCAATAGTAATTAATCGTTGTTGTTTCAAGGTCAATCTATTCACCCGTCTAGATAATATTTTTCCTTGTTCACTAATAAATCGACTAATTAAACTCATGTTTCTATAATCAATTCGATCCCCCGATTCAATTGGGGGAAAACGCCTACGAAAAGATCGCTTGGATTTACGAAAAGGTTGTTTGGATTTATCCATGGTTTATTCCTTATCTCTAAAATTCTATTTCTTTATTCATTTCAGATCCGACCGAAATAGGTTTTTTTGTATATTCTATATTTTTATTTGTATATTATATATATATATGTTTATGTTAAGATATGTTAAGTTCTTCCTTTTCCTGCCCCTTTGAAAGATCAAACACACGTTCGATTTATTTCTTTATTTCCCCATGAATCGTATGCTTGTGACAATATCGACAAAATTTTCTCAAGTCTAATCGACTGGGTGTATTGTGCCGATTCTTTTGAGTAATATATCTAGAAATGCCTGGCGATTCCTTATTGACACCATTTTGGACACAACTGGTACATTCCAAAATAACTCTAACTCGGATATCTTTACCCTTAGCCATGAACCCCCTTTGCATTTTTGTTTGATCAACTTAACTCTTCTGTTTTCGACCCGAACTTAAGAAGACGAAAAGAACAAAAAATAAAAAAAATCAATATCAATAGAAGTTACTTATTAGAAATGGAATTTCTAAATATTTTGTTGTAATTCTAATTAATATTAATAGAATATTATTATATATATAGTAATAATGTAAGTAATACAATTTTTTTCTAACTATCAATTATTCCTATCCTAATCCCAGTATTTCATTTAAGTATCTTTTTTTATGCTATGATTTCGTGGAGCTTTTTTTTTTACCTTAGACTGGACCCCCCTTTCTATTTCTGTTCTCCAAAATGGGATCTTAGATCCACCGGATTTTTTCTGAGGTTCAATATACTTTTTCTTTCTCTTTCCTTCCTATCCTAAAGAACTGAAAAAAAAGGGGGACTAAGTTTTAGTCACGTCATGTAGAATTGTATCTCAAATTTTCTTCATTTTTTTCGCATATTATATTTATTATATTAATAATATTAATAACTAGAAAAAAGGGAATGACAAAGCATCTGGGAATAAACGATTAATTTCTATCAATAGGCCCGCTAAAGACCCAAACCATAGAGTAGTTAGCACAGGCGCTGTGGAAAGATATGTTTTTATATCTCGCATTGAAAATCCTCCTTCTTTATTGTAATACATATATGGTCAGATGCTGTAGTTCAAGATCATTTGTATTTTTTTGTACGGAATTCCTAACAAAAATGGATATGTACAATGAACAGTAGATAAGATTTTCCTACCCCTGTCCCTAAAAAAGAAAAAGAGACCCTCTTCTTCCTAAGCAAAATAGGCATCTTTTTTATACGTTAGGTTTCAGATGTATATAATTCTTTTATTATTTATTATATGAAACCAAAAAGAAGAAATGACAAGAAAATTGTATATGGATCAAGGAAAAAATAACGATGTGGAAAACAAGACATGGATTTTGTACAATGACACTGTACAAAAATTTTTGAAAAGGGATGTAGCGCAGCTTGGTAGCGCGTTTGTTTTGGGTACAAAATGTCACGGGTTCAAATCCTGTCATCCCTACCTATTACTTCTCCTATGGGCGGTAACGAAGGATTAATTGATTGGGATCTGAGTGAGATCAATTAAATAAAATTGGACATAATCTTTCATTTTTGCATACCAATGTATACAAGACGCATTGGGGGTACAAAAATGAGAAAATCCTTTTCTTTACAATCGTATTTCCTGTCATAAAAAAGCGCTCTTAGTTCAGTTCGGTAGAACGCGGGTCTCCAAAACCCGATGTCGTAGGTTCAAATCCTACAGAGCGTGATTCCGTTTATGTTATTTCGAATCACAATAAAAAAAAAACTTAACAAAACACAGTTGAATTGCAACTTGAATTTGACCTCCTGCAAGGAGGAGGTCAATCAAAAAAAAATGTTATTCAATCAAAGGTCCAACTGATCACCGCGTCTATATTGTAAATATGCAGTTACAAATAATCCTGCTAAAGTAATAGGAATTAGACCTAAGACGATTCCAAATAGAAGAACTTCAATCATTTCGATTTGTTTGAGGAGATAAAAAGAAAGGTAAGATCTATCCCTAAATATTAATC